ATGTGCATTATTTTAATAATGTAAATAGACACAATTTTGGGAGGAAAATTTACACTCGGGGTTCTCCTGTTTCCGGGGGGTTTGCAGGATAAATAGAATCTTAGGAGTTTAGGGGGGTAGGGGGGTTTAACGCGGATAAACTTTTGTGGCACCCGGGGTGGTAATCATAGGTGTGTTGTTTTGGTAAATGGTATTTATGTCCTTGATATATGAGTATGTAATTCTTCAGTACAGTTCCAATTCATACATTACACATTGTCTTGAGCAGAAGTTGAAATGCTCAACCCTGTCTTTTATTGTCGCTTTGCACTCTGAAATGCCAAGTGAAGGGAAAAAGAAAAAAGACAAACTGACCCCCGTGGAGAGAAGGCTCGGCATGTGGAGTTATCTCGCCATAAGTACTCCACCAATAACTTATGCCAGGGTCAGGGAAAGAATGGGAGTGTCCCATCAATGGACTTGAAATAGGAACCAAATGCCAGGAATAGTTCACTGAGTGTGACCCCCAAGATTATTGTCCCTCACCTTCAATAAGAGTATGCATTGAGATATCAACTGATGGTCGGTTCTTACTACATTAAACATTTCTTGAGACCAGTTCATATGTTTGGGCGGTATTATTATGTTAAATTGGTAGTTTATGTACAACTCCAATTTCAGTTGGCCAGTCTTTGTGGCCTATGTTTAGGTGATTTATCATTTCATGCTTTATGGAATGTTTACGTGTACTGCCCCTGCTTTATGTGTTGGTCCATTTAATAGTTGCGTCTAGCCCGTTCATGGACGGTTACATTCCCTTTAATGTTTGATATATATGTATGGTGATATTACATATATGTACATGCAAGAAGTAGTTTAATTTAGAATGTTGGCTTTGGGAGCCAGTGGTGGAGGTTAGAATCCTTCCTTTTTGAGCAGTAGGGGGGATTTTAACCCCCGGCATCCGGTTTACAAGACCGGCGCTCTGAGGCTGAGCTACTAATGCTTGGTTATTGAAGTGCTTTGTTTTCCAATCAGCCTGCTATTGGTATTAGGACCAGGAATAGTGAGAAGTATAAGACGGAGGCGATTTGACCGATGACTACGTAGGGGTGTTCGACGGGTATGCCTCCGATTCAGGTGAGGATGGCCACGTCAGCGATGAGGGTTCAGAATAGGAATTGTGTGAGGGGTCGGAATGTGAGGCTTCGTTGTTTAGATGTGTGAAGGAGTGGGACTACTATGAGGACGAGGATGGAGGCAAGTAGGGCTAGGACTCCGCCTAGTTTGTTTGGGATGGACCGGAGGATGGCGTATGCAAATAGGAAGTATCATTCTGGTTTAATGTGGGCGGGGGTGACTAGGGGGTTGGCAGGGGTGAAGTTGTCTGGGTCTCCTAGGTAGTTGGGGGAGAACAGGGCTAGGATTGTGAGTGCTGTGAGGAGTACTGCAAATCCGACAAGGTCTTTGTAGGAGAAGTATGGGTGGAATGGGATTTTATCTGTGTCGGAGTTTAGTCCGAGGGGGTTGTTTGATCCGGTTTCGTGGAGGAAGATGAGGTGGACGACTGTGGCGGCGGCAACGATGAATGGTAGTAGGAAGTGGAAGGCAAAGAATCGGGTGAGAGTTGCGTTGTCTACTGAGAATCCGCCTCAGACTCACTGCACTAGGGTGTTTCCTACGTATGGGACGGCTGAGAGTAGGTTTGTAATTACGGTTGCCCCTCAGAAGGACATTTGTCCTCAGGGGAGGACGTAGCCTACGAAGGCAGTGGCTATAACTAGCAGCAGTAGGACTACTCCGACGTTTCAGGTTTCTTTGTTGAGGTAGGAGCCATAGTAAAGTCCTCGTCCAATGTGGAAGTAGATGCAGATAAAGAAGAAGGAGGCCCCGTTTGCGTGGAGGTTGCGGATTAGTCAGCCATAGTTGACGTCGCGGCAGATGTGGGCAACGGATGAAAAGGCGGTGGCGATGTCGGAGGTGTAGTGTATAGCTAGAAATAGGCCTGTTAGGATCTGGGCGATTAGGCAAAGTCCTAGTAGGGAGCCAAAGTTTCATCAGGCAGAGATATTTGATGGGGTGGGGAGGTCAACAACTATGTCGTTTGCGATTTTTATTAGTGGGTGGGTTTTGCGTAGGCTTGCCATTATGTTCTTGTAGTTGAATAACAACGGTGGTTTTTCACGTCACAGGTCCTGGTTAAAGTCCTGGCAGGAATTATGACTTACGTTATGTCTTTATTTTTATTGGGGCTGGTGTTAGGGCTGGTGGCGGTGGCTTCAAACCCGTCTCCTTACTTTGGGGCTTTGAGTTTGGTAGTGGTTGCAGCTTTTGGTTGTGGAGTCTTGATTTGACATGGGGGGTCATTTTTGTCTTTAGTGTTGTTTTTAATTTACCTAGGTGGGATGTTGGTGGTGTTTGCTTATTCTGCGGCGTTAGCTGCAGAGCCATATCCGGAGACCTTGGGGAGCTGGCCAGTGTTGGCTTCGATGTTAATATATCTTGGTATTGTGGTCTTGGTTTTTGTTTTATTTTTGGGGGGATTTGGGGAGTATTCGTGGGTTGTGGTTGATGAGGTTGATTGACACTCAATGTCTCGGGGAGATATGGCGGGGGTTGCCTTTATGTATTCTTATGGGGGAGGAATGTTGATGGTTGGAGCTTGGGTTTTATTGCTGACGTTGTTTGTTGTGTTGGAGTTGACTCGGGGGTTGAGTCGGGGAGCTCTTCGGGCAGTTAGGTGATGAGGGCGAGAGTGGAGAAGGCAAGGGTGAGGAGGAAGAGGGCTATGTACGTTTTGATCGAGCCTTGTTGGACGTTACTGATTGTGGAGATAAGTGGGGTGTTTAGGTTTGTGGTCGCTTTAGGGCCGATTTTTTCTAGTCAGGTAAGGTCGATGGTTTGACTGGCGATGGCCTGGCCGAGGGTGAGGTTAATTTTTGGGGGGAGTCGGTGGAATACGTTTGGGAAGAAACCTAGTATGTTTGAAAAGTGGTGGGGGGCGAGGTAGGGGGTTGTTTTGATTTGTTTGGAGGTTAGGGATGCTAGTTCTAGGGCGATTAGGAGGCCAAGTAGTGTAACGATGAGGGCGGCTAGTTTTAGGAGGGGTGGTATGGACATGACGGGGGTTTTTATTGGGAGGATGTTTGTGGTGATTAGTAGACCGGCGACGATGCTTCCCCAGGCTAGGCGTTTGATTGGGTTAATTACAGCTGGGTTGTTTTCATTAATTGGGGAGAGGGTGTTGAATCGGGGGTGGCCCATGGATACGAAGAATACGACTCGTAGGCTGTAGATGGCTGTGAAGGAGGTTGCTAGGAGGGTGAGGGTAAGGGCTCAGGCGTTTAGGTAGGAGGTGTTGAGGGCTTCAATGATGGCGTCTTTTGAGAAGAAGCCAGCTAGGAAGGGGGTTCCTGTTAGGGCGAGGCTTCCGATTGTGAGGCAGGATGAAGTGAATGGAGTTAGATAGTGCATGCCCCCCATTTTTCGGATGTCTTGTTCGTCGTTTAGGCTGTGAATGATGGATCCGGAGCACAGGAATAGTATTGCTTTAAAGAATGCATGGGTGCAGATGTGTAGGAAGGCAAGTTGGGGTTGGTTAAGTCCAATAGTTACTATTATCAGGCCTAGTTGGCTTGAGGTTGAGAAGGCAACGATTTTTTTGATGTCGTTTTGGGTGAGTGCACAGGTGGCGGTGAAAAGGGTGGTAAGGGCCCCTAGGCATAGGCATAGTGTCAGGGCGGTGGGGTTGTTTTCTATTAGCGGGCTTGTTCGGATGAGTAGGAAGATTCCTGCAACAACCATGGTGCTGGAGTGTAGTAGGGCAGAGACCGGTGTGGGGCCCTCTATGGCAGAGGGGAGTCAGGGGTGTAGTCCGAATTGTGCAGACTTTCCTGTTGCGGCCAGGATAAGAGCGATGAGTGGGAGTGTTAGGTCTATGTCTTTTGAGGAGAAAAAAATTTGTTGGATCTCTCAGGAGTTGAGGCGGGTTGCCATTCAAGCTATGGCAAAGATTAGGCCAATATCTCCGACTCGATTGTACAGGACTGCTTGTAGGGCGGCTGTATTGGCATCTGTTCGTGCATATCATCAACCGATGAGTAGGAAGGATATGATTCCTACGCCCTCTCATCCGATAAACAGTTGAAATATGTTGTTGGCGGTGACTAGGATGATTATTGCGATAAGGAATGTTAGTAGGTATTTAAAGAAACGATTTATGAATGGGTCTGCGTGTATGTATCAGGATGCAAATTCTAGGATAGACCAGGTTACGTAGAGGGCAACTGGTGTAAAGATGATGGAGTAGTGGTCAAATTTAAGGCTGATGTTGATGTCAAATGTGTGGGTGTTAACTCAGGTTCAGTTTGTGATTACGGCCTCGGCCCCTTCGTTTAGAAACAAGAAGAGGGGGAGAAGGCTGGTCAGGAAGGCTAGTTTTACTGCTGTTTTAACTTGTTTTAGCGCCCAGTCTGGGTTTTGGGGCTTGGGGGAGAGTGTGGAGAGAATTGGGTGGATGAGCAGTGCGAAGATGATAATTAGGGTGGAGGTTATAATTAGGGGGGTGGAGTGCATAGCTTTTACTTGGAGTTGCACCAAGAGTTTTTGGTTCCTAAGACCAACGGATGAGCTATTATCCTTTAAAAGCCTTGGGCGAGTGAGCTTTGGAGTTTAACCAAAGGGGCGAAGATTAGCAGTCTTCGCTGCGGCGGGCCTCTCTCGGTGGACAAGGGGGTTTTAACCCCTGTTTTTAGAATCACAATCTAATGTTTTGATTAAACTATGTCTACAGAAAGCTCAGCCTCAGATTAGCTCTGGTTTAAGGATGAGGAGCAGCAAGGGGAGGAGGTGGAGGGCTATTAGGAGATGTTCTCGGGTGTGGGAGGGTTCGATGGCTAGGATGTGGTTTGGTAATGGGCCTCGTTGGGTTATAAGGAATATGTAAAGTGAGTAGCCTGCGGTGATTAGGGTTCCTAGGCCCGTTAGGGCAATGGTCCATCAGGATCAGTTGAATAGGGAGGTAATGATTATTAGCTCCCCCATTAGGTTGGGCAGTGGGGGGAGTGCTAGGTTGGCAAGGCTGGCGATGAATCACCAGGCTGTCATAAGAGGGAGGGCTATTTGTAGCCCTCGGGCAAGTAGTATGGTTCGGCTGTGTGTGCGTTCATAGTTGGTGTTGGCCAGACAAAATAGGGCTGATGAGGTGAGCCCGTGCGCAATTATTAGGATTAGTGCGCCGGTAAATCCTCATGGGGTTTGGATGAGAATCCCTCCAACCACAAGGCCCATGTGGCTTACGGACGAGTAGGCGATGAGGGATTTGAGGTCTGTTTGGCGTATACAGATTGATCCGGTCATGATTACGCCTCAGAGTGCCAGGATAATGAAGGGGTAGCTGAGTTCTTTGGTGAGTGGTTCCAAGGTTACCAGGATTCGCATCATGCCGTACCCTCCAAGTTTTAGGAGGACGGCGGCTAGGACTATTGAGCCTGCGATGGGGGCTTCTACGTGTGCTTTTGGTAGTCAGAGGTGGACTCCGTACAGGGGTATTTTGACTAAAAATGCCAGGATGCAGCCTGCCCATCAAATTTTATCTGCGTATGTGGAAAGCTGGGGAGGGGTTGTGTGGAGGAGTGTGAGAAGTGACAGGGACCCGTTTGAGTTTTGTAGCAGTAGGAGGGCGACTAGGAGGGGGAGGGAGCCTGCGAGGGTGTAGAATAGGAAGTAGGTGCCTGCGTTTAGACGTTCTGTCTGGTTCCCTCAGCGTGTAATTAGGACCAGGGTGGGGATTAGGGTGGCTTCGAATATTACGTAGAACATGATTATTTCGGTGGCGGCGAAAGCTAGGATGAGGAAAAATTGTAGTGAGGTAAGTAGGGAGATGTATATTCGTTGTCGGTTGATTGGTTCGTGTGCTGTGTGGTTTTGGCTGGCCAAGATTATTAGGGGAAGTAGTCAGCACGACAGTACTAGGAGCGGGGTTGAGAGGGGGTCGGTGGCAAGGTATGGGCTGAGGAAAGATCATCCTGTTTCGGATGAGTTTTTTAGTCATGACAGGCTAATCAGTGCGATTAACAGGCTGTGGAGCAGGGTGGTGGGTCATAGTCATTTGGCGGGGGTTAATCAGGCTGTTGGGATTAGCATTATTGTTGGGATGAGGATTTTTAGCATTGGAGGAGATTTAGGCCTTGTAGGTGGTCAGAGCCATGTGTTCGTGCGGTGGCTACTATGAGGGCGAGGCCGACGCTTGCTTCGCAAGCTGAGAATGCCAGGAGGAGCATAGGGGCGGATGAGAAGCTGATGGAGGAGAGTTGAAGGGTTCACAGGGAGAGGGCGATGAAGAGCGACAGTATCATTCCTTCAAGGCATAGGAGGGCAGAAAGGAGGTGGGTTCGGTGAAAGGCTAGGCCGGACAGCCCTAGTAAAAAGGCTGATGAGAATGTAAATTGGATAGGGGTCATTAGGTTAATTATGGACTTTAACCATAAGTTTTTGAGCCGAAATCAAATGTTTTGTTTAAACTAATTACCTATTCGGCTCACTCTAGTCCGCCTTGGAGTCATTCGTAGACTAGCCCTAGTGTGAGTAAGATTAGGAGGGCCGAGGCTCATAGGAGTGTGAATATTGGGGAGGGGAGCTGGTCTCCTCAGGGGAGGGGGAGAAGGAGGGCGATTTCTAGGTCGAAGAGGAGGAATAGGATTGCGACTAGGAAAAAGCGGAGGGAGAAAGGGAGGCGGGCAGAGCCCAGTGGGTCAAAACCGCATTCGTATGGGGAGAGTTTTTGGTAGTCTGGGGTTATTAGGGGGAGTCAGAATGAAACGATGGCGAGGATTAGGGAGAGGATGGTAGTGATAAGTAGAATTGTCAATAGCAGGTTCATTATCTTTCCTTGGGGTTTAACCAAGACCGTGTGGTTGGAAGCCACATATACTAAATTAATATTAGAAAGATTATGAGCCTCATCAGTAGATTGAGATGTAGAGGAATAGTCAGACAACGTCTACAAAGTGTCAGTATCAGGCTGCTGCTTCGAAGCCGAAGTGGTGTTCGGATGTGAAGTGGTATTGGACTTGGCGCAGTAAGCAGATGGCCAGGAAGGTGGAGCCAATGATGACGTGGAGTCCGTGGAAGCCAGTGGCGACGAAGAAGGTTGAGCCGTAGACCCCGTCTGCAATTGTAAATGGGGCTTCGTAGTATTCTATTGCTTGTAGGAAGGTGAAGTAGAAGCCTAGGAGAATTGTTAGGGTCAGGGAGTGGATAGCTTGTTTTCGCTCCCCCTCTATGATGCTGTGGTGGGCTCAGGTTACTGTTACCCCCGATGCCAGTAGGACTGCTGTGTTAAGGAGGGGGACTTCGAATGGGTTGAGGGGAATAATGCCTGTGGGGGGTCAGCAGCCTCCGAGCTCTGGGGTGGGGGCTAAGCTTGAGTGGTAGAAGGCTCAGAAGAAACCTAGGAAGAAGAAGACTTCGGAGGTAATAAATAGGATTATTCCGTACCGGAGCCCCTTTTGAACGGGCGGGGTGTGGTGGCCTTGGAATGTGCCTTCTCGTACAATGTCTCGTCATCATTGGTACATGGTGAGTAGGAGGAGGATTAGGCCTAGGGTTATCAAAATGAGTGAGTTAAAGTGGAATCAAATTGCTAGTCCTGATGTGAGCAGGAGGGCGGCTACTGCCCCTGTTAGGGGCCATGGGCTTGGGTCTACTATGTGGTATGCGTGTGCTTGATGTGCCATTAGACGTTTTCTTGTAGGTAGAGGCTTAGTAGGAGGACGAAGACATAGGCTTGGATTATTGCGACGGCGACTTCTAGCAAGGTCAGGAGGAAGAGGAGGATGGTGGTTAGGATTGCTACTGTTGGTATTAGGGGGAGTAGGACGAAAGCAGCTGTGGCGATTAGTTGAATTAGTAGGTGGCCTGCTGTGAGGTTAGCGGTTAGTCGGACTCCGAGGGCTAAGGGTCGAATAAATAGGCTAATAGTTTCGATGAGAATGAGGGCAGGGATTAGGGGCACGGGAGTACCCTCTGGGAGGAGATGTCCCAGGGCGGCAGTGGGGTTTTTTCGTAGTCCAATGATGACTGTTATTAGTCAAAGGGGGACCGCCAGTGCTATGTTTAGGGAGAGTTGGGTGGTGGGGGTGAATGTGTATGGGAGGAGGCCTAGCATGTTGATGGAAATTAGGAATACCATTAGGGATGCGAATATGAGGGCTCACTTGTGTCCTCCTATGTTTAGGGGAAGGAGAAGTTGTTGTGTAAATCGGTTGATGAACCAGCTTTGAAGGGTTAAGAGGCGGTTGTTTATTCACCGGGAGGTTGGAGCTGGGAAGAGGGTTCATGGGAGAATTAGGGCAATGGCAATTAAAGGGATGCCAAAGAGTGTTGGACTTAGAAATTGGTCGAAGAAGCTTAGTGTCATGGTCAGGTTCAGGATTTAGTTTTTAGGGTTTGCGTGCTTTGAGTGGTGGGTTCGTTTGGAAAGGTGTGTGCCATGATTTTAGGGGGCAGGAAGGTAAGGAAGACAAGTCAAGAGAATACTATGATGGCAAATCAGGGTGAGGGGTTGAGTTGGGGCATGTCACTAGGGGTGTTTGGGAGGCACCGTTCTTTAGCTTAAAAGGCTAACGCTAGGCCCGTGTTAGCTTCTTAGTGAGGCGTCTTCAAGTATTAGTGAGGATCAGTTTTCAAAGTGTTCTAGTGGAACGGCTTCAACAACGATTGGCATAAAGCTGTGGTTTGCGCCGCAAATTTCAGAGCATTGTCCGTAGAAAACTCCTGGTCGGGATGCAATAAAGGCTGTTTGGTTTAAGCGTCCTGGGACGGCGTCTATTTTAATCCCGAGCGAGGGGACTGCTCATGCGTGGAGTACGTCTTCTGCTGAGACTAGAACTCGAATGGGGGAGTCAACGGGGACAACCATTCGGTGGTCGGTTTCTAGGAGACGGAATTGACCGGGTGCTAGGTCTTGCGTGGGGACTATGTATGAGTCGAAGTTTAGGTCGTCGTAGTCTGTGTATTCATAGCTTCAGTATCACTGGTGGCCCATGGCTTTGACTGTCAGGTGTGGGTCGTTGATTTCGTCTATTAGGTAGAGGATTCGTAGGGAGGGGAGGGCGATGAGGATTAAAATGATAGCGGGTAGAATGGTTCAGATGATTTCGATTTCTTGGGAGTCTAGGATGTATTTGTTGGTTAACTTGGTGGATACTATAGCGACAATAATGTAAAGTACTAATGTGCTGATAAGGAATACAATTATCAAGGCGTGGTCGTGGAAGTGAAGAAGTTCTTCTATTACTGGTGAAGCTGCATCTTGAAATCCTAGTTGTGAGGGATGTGCCATTAGGGGTAAGACACGCGGGGGTTTAACCCACAATTCTGTCTTGACAAGGCAGTGTAATGTTGTTTTACTAGTGTCTTATGAAATGAAGAAAGTGACAGAGTGGTTTTGTGGTTGGCTTGAAACCAACCTACGGGGGTTCGATTCCTCCCTTTCTCGGTATAGCGGTTGTACTTGAACAAATGCGGGTTCCTCAAATGTGTGGTAGGGAGGGGGACACCCGTGGAGTCATTCTACGTTTGTTATAGTTAGTTCAACTGACTCAACCTCACGTTTGGCAGCGAATGCTTCTCAGAGGATGAATAGGAACATAATGACTGCGACAAGCGAGATTAGAGAGCCGATAGATGAGACTGTGTTTCATAGTGCGTAGGCATCGGGGTAGTCTGAGTATCGACGGGGCATTCCGGCGAGTCCAAGGAAGTGTTGGGGGAAGAAGGTTAGGTTAACACCCACGAACATTACTCCAAAGTGGATTTTTGTCCAGGTGCTGTGGAGAGTGTATCCTGAGAATAGCGGGAATCAGTGAACGAAGGCTCCCATGATGGCAAAGACAGCGCCCATTGAGAGGACGTAGTGGAAGTGGGCAACTACGTAGTAGGTGTCGTGTAGAACAATGTCCAGGGAAGAGTTGGCTAGGACGATTCCTGTTAGTCCGCCCACGGTGAAAAGGAAAATGAAGCCCAGGGCCCAGAGTATTGGGGTTTCTCATTTAATGGAGCCGCCATGGAGGGTGGCTAGTCAGCTGAATACTTTTACACCAGTTGGGATGGCGATGATTATAGTGGCAGATGTAAAGTAAGCTCGGGTGTCAACGTCTATTCCTACTGTAAACATGTGGTGGGCCCATACGATAAAGCCTAGGAGACCGATGGCCATTATGGCTCAGACCATGCCCATGTAGCCGAATGGCTCTTTTTTACCGGCATAGTAGGCTACGATGTGGGAGATTATTCCAAAGCCGGGTAGGATAAGAATGTACACTTCCGGGTGGCCAAAGAATCAGAATAAGTGTTGATAGAGGATTGGGTCCCCTCCGCCTGCGGGGTCAAAGAAGGTGGTGTTTAGGTTCCGGTCTGTGAGGAGCATCGTGATTCCTGCCGCGAGGACTGGCAGGGATAGCAAGAGGAGGATGGCAGTGATTAAGACGGCCCATACGAATAGGGGTGTTTGGTATTGAGAGATGGCTGGGGGTTTTATGTTAATGATTGTGGTGATGAAGTTAATGGCGCCGAGGATTGATGAGACACCCGCTAGGTGGAGGGAAAAAATGGTAAGGTCGACGGATGCTCCTGCGTGGGCCAAATTGCCCGCTAGTGGAGGATAGACGGTTCAGCCCGTGCCAGCTCCCGCTTCTACCCCAGAGGATGCTAGGAGAAGGAGGAAAGAAGGGGGGAGCAGTCAGAAGCTTATGTTATTTATTCGAGGGAACGCCATGTCAGGGGCTCCGATCATAAGTGGCACTAGTCAGTTCCCGAAGCCACCGATCATGATTGGTATTACTATAAAGAAAATTATTACGAATGCGTGGGCTGTGACGATTACATTATAAATCTGATCATCGCCCAGGAGTGCGCCTGGTTGGCTGAGTTCAGCCCGAATGAGAAGGCTAAGGGCCGTTCCCACTATTCCGGCTCAGGCACCAAATACTAGGTAGAGGGTGCCGATGTCTTTATGGTTGGTTGAGAAAAATCAGCGTGTGATTGCCACAGGTAGAATGGCTGAGCGTTAAGCGGTGGATTGTAGCCCCATATACAGAGGTTCAACTCCTCTTTCTATCAAGCCCTGGGGTGTTACATGTTAGATTGCAAATCTAAAGAAGCAGATTGACGTCTGCCGGGGCTTTCCCCGCCTTTGTTTTGGCAGGCGGGGAAAGGTAGATGGATGCTCGCTGGTTTGAGCGCTTAGCTGTTAACTAAGAGTTTGTAGGATCGAGGCCTACCCATCTAGATGAAGGCTTTAGCTTAATTAAAGTGTCTGTTTTGCATGCAGGAGATGTGGGGTAGTGTCCCGCAAGTCTTATCAGAGACTGGGAGATTTTCACTCTCGCTTAGGGCTTTGAAGGCCCTTGGTCTGGTATTAACCTAAGTCTCTTAGAGGCTGAAGAGTGTTAGAATTCCCGGGGTTAGTGGGAGGAGTAAGATTGAGGATGTTGTTATGATGGCGGTTGTTATGTTTGGCTGTGTTGTTGAAGTTCGTCAGGGCAGGGTTCCTGTTAAGTTGTTTGGGGCGACTGTCAGGGTTATGGCGTAGGAGAGTCGCAGGTAGAAGTACAGGCTTAGTAGGGCGCTGAGTGCTGCTATGGTGGCTGTTGGGGCGAGGTCGTGTTTAGTTAGTTCTTGCAGGATTAGTCATTTTGGCATGAAGCCGGTTAGTGGGGGTAGACCTCCTAGTGACAGGAGGATGAGGGGTATGAGAGAAGTGAGAATTGGTGTTTTGGCTCATGAGGTGGCTAAAGAGTTGATTGTTGTGGTTTTGTTTAGTATGAATACAAGGAAGGAGGAGGAGGTCATGACGAGGTAGAGCATAAGTGATAGGAGGGTGAGGGTTGGGGAGAATTGTAGAATCAAAATTATTCAGCCGAGGTGGGCAATAGATGAGTAGGCTAGGATTTTTCGTAGTTGGGTTTGGTTTAGGCCTCCTCAGCCCCCAACTAGTGTAGACAGGACTCCTAGGAAGATAAGCAGGGTTGGGTTGTTGGGTTGAAGTTGAAGTAGGAGAGCAAAGGGTGCAAGTTTCTGTCATGTGGAGAGGATGAGTCCGGTCATTAGGTCTAGTCCTTGGAGGACTTCTGGGAGTCAGGTGTGTAGTGGGGCTAGTCCAATTTTTAGGGCCAGGGCAATAATAATTATTGTGGAGGGGATGGGGTGGGTTATTTGTTGTAGTTCTCATTGTCCTGTTAATCAGGCGTTGGTGGTGCTTGCAAATAGGAGCATGGCTGCTGCCGTAGCTTGGGTGAGGAAATATTTGGTTGTGGCTTCAACTGCTCGTGGGTGGTGGTGTTGGGCTATGAGGGGGATGATGGCAAGGGTGTTGATTTCTAGGCCTATTCAAGCGATTAGTCAGTGTGAGCTGGTTGCGGTGATTGTGGTGCCTAGGAGTAAGCCAAATAGTAGGGAGGCTGTAATGTAAGGGCTCATTAGTAAAGGAAGGATTCTAACCTACATTTTTAGGGTATGGGCCTAAAAGCTTAATTTAGCTGACTTTACTAGAAAGTGGTGTAGTGGAAGCACTGAGAGTTTTGATCTCTCCGGGTTGGGTTCGAGTCCCTTCTTTCTAAGGAGTTGGGGGGAGTTTAACCCCCATGATTCACTCTATCAAAGTGGCCCTTTAATTCAGGCACAGCTCCTGGTTATATTTGGGGTGGGAGGCCTGCGAATGTGATTGGGAGCGCCAGGTGTCAGATAACAAATGCTAGTGTGAGGGGTAGGAAGTTTTTTCAGATCAGGTGCATTAGTTGGTCGTAGCGGAATCGGGGGTAGGAGGCTCGCACCCATAAGAAAACTAGGGACAGGATGGCTGCTTTGGTTATTAGGTTTATAGCGGTCAGTTCGGGGAGTGTTGGGATGTGGGAGGCCCCTAGGAAGAGGCTGGCAGAAAGAGTGTTTATAAATAGGATGTTGGCGTATTCTGCGAGGAAAAATAGAGCGAAGGGTCCTCCTGCGTATTCTACATTAAACCCTGAAACCAGCTCAGATTCGCCCTCGGTCAAGTCGAAGGGGGCTCGGTTTGTTTCTGCTAAGGTGGAGATGTATCATATTGCGGCGAGGGGCCATGCTGGGATAATCAGTCAAATGCTTTCTTGGGCGGTGTTGAATGTTTGTAGTGTAAAACTCCCTGTGAAGATAATCAAAGAGAGTAAGATTAGGCCGAGGCTTACTTCATAGGAAATTGTCTGTGCTACGGCCCGCAGGGCCCCTACTAGTGCGTATTTTGAATTTGAGGCTCAGCCGGAGCCGAGAATAGAATATACTGCGAGGCTGGAGAGGGCCAGTACGAATAGAATGGCTAGGTTTAGGTCTAAAACAGGATATGGGAGGGGCATGGGGGCTCATAGTGTTATGGCTAGTGTGAGGGCCAGTATTGGGGTGAGGATAAATAGAATGGGGGATGAAGTGGAAGGTCGTACGGGCTCTTTGATGAATAGTTTGACTCCGTCGGCAATTGGTTGAAGGAGGCCGTAGGGGCCTACGATGTTTGGACCTTTTCGCAGTTGTATGTACCCGAGGACTTTTCGTTCAATAAGTGTCAGGAAAGCAACGGCTAGCAAGACGGGGACGATGAAGGCAAGGGGGTTCAGGATGTGGGTAATGAGTGTTGTAATCATAGTTAGGGAGAGGAGTTGAACCTCTGTTCAAAGGGCTTAGGTCTTTTGCATTTGCCGGGCTCTGCCACCCTAACATGTTATGCTCTTTAACTGTTTTGTGTGCTCTCTTGTCTGTTTTAGTTGGGTGCAACAGGTGAGATGGAGGCGTGTTTGTAGCAGGGGCCTTTCCTTTTCGGTCCTTTCGTACTAGAAAAGGGCACTTCATAGATAGAAACTGACCTGGATTACTCCGGTCTGAACTCAGATCACGTAGGACTTTAATCGTTGAACAAACGAACCCTTAATAGCGGCTGCACCATTAGGATGTCCTGATCCAACATCGAGGTCGTAAACCCTCTTGTCGATATGGACTCTAAAAGAGGATTGCGCTGTTATCCCTAGGGTAACTCGGTTCGTTGATCGGCTTGGTCGGATCATAGTTGGTCAGATGTTCTGTTTATTAGAGCAGTGGCTCTTGGTTTTAAAAAGAGTGTTTTTATTCCACATGGGGGTTTTTTGTTGCCCCGCGGTCGCCCCAACCAAAGACATTTGAACAGGGTTCATTTAGTTTGTTCTTTTGTTTAAGGATGTTTGACGTGATCTGTTTTATGTCTAAAGCTCCATAGGGTCTTCTCGTCTTATGTTTTTATTCCCGCTTCTGCACGGGAGGATCAATTTCATTGACCTGAAAAAGGAGACAGTTAAGCCCTCGTCGTGCCATTCATACAGGTCCCCATTTAAAGGACAAGTGATTGCGCTACCTTTGCACGGTCAAAATACCGCGGCCGTTAAACGTATAGTCACAGGGCAGGCGGGACCTCTTATTCGTTGTTTTTGCAAGAGGCGATGTTTTTGGTAAACAGGCGAGGCTTATGGGTTTGCCGAGTTCCTTCTTTTTCTTTAAGTCTTTCCGGTTTGGCACACCAGTGTGGGGTTAACGGCGGAGCGGTGAATGTTTTTCTGGTTGTCTAGTTTGGTATTCATTGCCCTCTTTGACTGGGCCCGTTAAGTTTCGGTGGGGGTTCGTTCCGATGTACACTTGTGCTTGGAGGGGGTCGAGGCCCCTTATTACTCATATTAGCATAATCTCTTCTATGGGTGCATAGGGAGGCCCGATAGGGGTTAGGGGTTTGGATGGGTTGTCGGTATTGGTGGCGGAGGTGTGTTTGAGCTTTAACGCTTTCAACAGGGTGGCTGCTTTTAGGCCCACCTAAACACATGGCCTTGGTTGTTATGATCCTTATTCTCCTAGTAAAGTTGTTTCTTGGATCAAAGGGGCTGTACCCCCTTTGATTAACTTTTTTGGCTTCTTGGGGTCGGTTTTGTTTATTATGGCTGGTGAGTTAAGAAACTAAAAAGCTGAGCTTAGACTCAATTCTCGGGCAACCAGCTATTACTGGACTCGGTAGGTTTATCACCTCTACTCGAAGCTCTTTCCACTCTTTTGCCACAGAGACGGATGTGCCCTATGCAGGCTGTCTTGGAGTAGCTCGTTCAGTTTCGGGGAGTTAGACTAAAGTGCTCTTTGCCTAAGGTTTGCTAGCTAAATCATGATGCAAAAGGTACGAGGTTAGATCTCTGCTTTTTTATACTTTAACTGGGTTGTTTCATTTCTCTTTCAGCGTTCCCTTGCGGTACTTTATCTATAGCTCCGATGGCCCTTTTCTGTCGCCCATACTCAGGGGGAAAAATGATTTGTTTTGTTTAGTTAGGTGTGTTAGGGGGTATTAATAGTTGTGTTTTGTGTTTGGGGGTGGGGCTAGCTGTTAGGTGTCAGAGTAACCCGGTTTGCACGGGTGTCTCCTCGGTGTAAGGGAGGTGCTTTTCTGGTCTAAGCTATACTTTGATTTATTCCAAGTGCACCTTCCGGTACACTTACCATGTTACGACTTGCCTCCCCTTTGTTTGTGGTGGTGTATTAATTATTAATTGGTTAGGTTTGGGGAGAGTGACGGGCGGTGTGTGCGCGCTTCATGGCCGGTTTCAGCAAGACACTCTGTTTCTTTGCTTACTGCTAAATCCTCCTTCAGACACATGTTTCAATGTGTCATTCGTGGTTCTCTGAGTAGAGAATGTAGCCCATTTCTTCCCCCTTCATACGCTACACCTCGACCTGACGTTTTGGGCTGTGCCAACTTTGCCTACTATTGGTCCTTCACAGGGTAGGCTGACGACGGTGGTATATAGGCGGATTAAACAAGAAGGGGTGAGGTTTAACGGGGGTTATCGGTTCTAGAACAGGCTCCTCTAGATGGTTTTAAAGCACCGCCAAGTCCTTTGGGTTTTAAGCTAATGCTCGTAGTACCCGGGCGGATAGGGGATGTATAATGGTATCGTTGTTTATGGCTAGGCATAGTGGGGTATCTAATCCCAGTTTGTGTCCTAGCTTTCGTGGGTTCAAATGGGGTGAGGCTACTTTCGTAATTGTTCTTCATGTCCTCGGGAGCGTATAACTGCCTTGAGGATGTTCGGCCTCAGTTTAATGTTGTGTTTTTAACCACTCTTTACGCCGGGGGCTAACAACTTGGGCCTCTCGTATAACCGCGGTGGCTGGCACGAGTTTTACCGGCCCTCTAAGCCGTGACTAAGTCAAGTTTTCACTTATGGCTTAATGTTTATCACTGCTGAGTTCCCTTGGGGGCGTGGCTAAGCAAGGTGTCATGGGCTACAGGGGTGTGCCTGATACCGGCTCCTAATTCCCGGGCGGGGTGTGTAGGGCATTCTCACGGGGGTGCGGATACTTGCATGTGTAAGTCTGGCTAGAGCTGTTAGTAAAGTCAGGACCAAGCCTTTGTGCCCGCGGGGCTTTTTAGGGCCCATCTTAACATCTTCAGTGTTATGCTTTAATTAAGCTACGCTAGC